CAATGTCTTTGTCATTTGATCCAATAGCCTTCCGTTAGATAGGAACAGATTTGATAAATACTGATAACTCTCGGATAGAGTATTAGAACGGAAAGATCCATTAGATAATGAACTATTGGTTCTAATCCATCTCTGGTGATGAATCAACAATTCGAAGTGCTTTTCTTGCGTATTCTTGATAAACCAGCGTTTATATATAGATGTAGGAGGATCTGTTTGGGAAGTAAGAAGCCCTTTTGACATCTCTTCATCTGCAAAGAATTCTCGATGTGAAAACACAGAGACAGGGGGCTGATCTTTGAATAGGAAAAAGAGTGGATCTGCAGGGTCCCAAATGAATTGGCTTATTCGAAAAAAGCCTTGTTCTTTGGAAGATCTATCTCGTGTCTGGTACTGCATGGTTCCACTCTGCAAGAACTCCGAATCATTCTCTTGAAGCTCATTCTCTTCATCATAAATGATCCGCTTGCCCCGAAATGACCTGGCCCAATAGGGAAATCCCAATTCATTGGGCCTTTCGATACAATAAAATAGAAAGCCCCAAGGGCGCCATATTCTAGGAGCCCAAACTATGTGATTGAATAAATCCTCTTCTATCTGTTGCGGGTCGAGGGCTCCTTCTACTTCCCCTTCTTCAAACTCCGATTCGTATTTTTCATAGATAAATCTATGATCAACGATAGAACAAGATCCATTTTGCATCATATCTAAAGGATTCCTTGGTTCGGGCCGAAGAAGCAATGTCACTCGATCATTATCAAACTGACTGCAATCTTTTTCTGTCCGTGAGGATCCCCCCAGAGCACCTTCTACTTCTAATAGGCCATGAACTAGATCAGAAGCATTCTCAACGAGTCCATAAGAAGTGATCCCATTTTTTTCATCGGGTCCGGGTAGAGACCAAAGGTCTTGGGCGACCGATCCGGCAGAACAACTCAAAAGATAAAGAAGTATCGTTAATTTCTTCATGCTCGTTCCAAGTTCGAAGTACCATTTGTACAAATAAGAATCCCTTTCGTTACATGATTTCTTCTTCATATAGATAGATATAGGATCTATGGGGCAATTACTTAGAAGTACATTTTGTGCAACAGCCCTTCCTATCTGATAGAAAAGGATCTCATGATCCTGAACCGATCTTACCTGAGATCGCAAATCCCAAGTTTGTCTATGAAGAGCGGATCTAATTGTATTAGTGTCTATAATTGATTTCTTCTGTGTAATACTAATCGCTAAGGCCTCATTGGTAAGTGCTACAAGATCTCGTGCATTGGAACCCATCGTTATGGACCCGAATTCATTAGTATGGAACATTTTCTTTTCCAAGTGAAATCCCTTAGTATATGAAAGATTGAAAAAGTGCTTTCGTTGTTGTGGAATAAGAAGCCTTCGTATCTTAATGCATGTATTTAATTTATTCGGAACTATTAGAGCGGGATCCACTTTTGGGGGAATATGAGTCGAAGCAATAACAAGAATATTTCTAGTGGAACATCTTTCACAATCCCTGGATAGATAGTTCACTAATAGACCGAGGGATAAGTAATTCGACTCATTCACATCCAGATCATGAATGTTTGGAATCCATATTATGCAAGGAGACATTGCTTTTGCTAATTCGAATTGAAGGGTGATAGAAAATCGGTCTATTTCCGGCATCATATCCATAGTTAGCGCATTCATCAGAGTTAGCAGCTCCGTATCGAGGTCAAGATCGATATCGTCACTAGCATCAATCTCGTCACTATCATCAATATTGTCACTATCATCAATATCGATATCATCCATAAGAAACCCTTTAGGCTTGTTATCCAGGAACTTGTTCAGAAATACCAAAGGAACATAGGAGTTTGTCACTAGGTATTTGACCAAATAGGAGCGTCCAGTTCCTATAGAACCTATCACTAAAATACCCCTAGAGGGGGATAGGGCTAAGCGGAGCGAAAAGGGTTTTTCATGAGACGGGAAATGAAAACTATTAGCCCCACACGAGGTTTGTGAATAAGTGATTGTCTGATAATGAGCAAGGAATATCCGTCTTTCTGCTAAACAGGATGTATTGAACTCATAATTCATTAGACACTTTTTATGAATGTCAACTAAATATCGTAAGTAAATTGCTCCCGGGTGTTCAATCATTTGATAACCAGAGTCGTTCTTTGATAAATGATCACTAGATAAATAATCACTATGAGTCAGACTCAATAGAATTTGATCAATCCCTTTTTCTGTCGTTAAGGTGGAGAACTGAACCAAAAATTCTCGTTCTTCATCATCAATCGAATCACTGTTCGCAACCCAGGATTCCATTTTATCATCAATCCAATCACTGTTCACGTTTTTTCTTTTTCTTATCAATGAATAGATCTCTTTACTTGTATGACTTAGATGTCTCGTATTTCTCGAAAAAGTGATTCGATTGGTGGGATTTGGTATGATACTTATGAGATCGATGAAATTGATATTCAAATATTTCTTCTTAGAACGGATTGATTTGACC